CCGCAAGCCTTTTGTCGTTTGAACCTCGTTGTTGAATGCTGCGCCACTTCGACGTGCTGCTACATGCGATGCGGAGATTTTATCAACGTTCATAGAAAATTGAATCGGTCCCGGGTCAAGGTACACCGCTACTGGCGGATCGAAATTACTTCATAATTTTACTAGTGCGTGCGATTCGATCGACTCGGATCACAGGTTGGAGATAAGCGGACTCGAACCGCTGGCATCCGCCACAGGGTAAGCTACCGTCTCTCAGGCCTACCTGAATGATTCTACCGCGTAGGCCGGTGGTAGACAACGGCTTCCCTCCGAACACGGCCTACAACTCTCATTGTACCGCGCTCTCCGAGGGAACAACTACTCTCGAATCGGTAGAGGCCCAATAAAAATATCATTTTGGGGATTCTTCCAGCTGGATACCCAAAATTTCTTCTTTTTCTTTTTCTGGGGGGGGGGGGGCTAAATCGTTTCCCTCTTTGCCCATTCCTTCTCTTGCACGAATCTATTTCAGTCTCAATACCAAGTAGTTGTCCCCCTTCGACCCTTCCCGCCAGTGGAAGCAGACAGCTCGTATCACTTCTTGAATCTGGTTATATGGTCGGTCTGTGACCCCCGGATGCCGGCGGCATCCCTTGGGGTGATCTCGTAGTTCCTACGGGATGGGGGCGATGGGGCCGGCCCATAGGTCTCGGTTTTTCTTGCTACGTCGTGCTCAAAGAGTTGAAGAGAGGTAGTCCACCAAGCTGCTTGCAAGGGCCAGCTTGATTCTCTTCCCCGGGTATCCGCCGGATGAATGAGATAGCCCGAGGGGAGCCGCCGACTCCAACTACCACCTATGTGCGATCTGCAACGGATCTAACCGGCAACCCACCCTACCCCGCTCTACGCGACAGCTTATCTCTGTATTAGTAGAGTCTCTCGGTGGCATGTTTTGGTCCCCCTCCCGCATTTCTGGGGGCGGGGTTAGCCACCGGTTCAGATGGGAGATACCACCACCCGCTACCGCCTAGGTAATGAGGCACCCAACCCGTAAGCGCAACGACCCGCTTGCAAGGGCGGCGCTCTACCAACTGAGCTATATCCCCTGTGCCAAAGTATACATACGTGAATTGATCAGATGTTTTTCTCGCCTTGATTCCCCTCGGCGCAACTGGGCCATTCTGGGCTTGAACCAGAGACCTCGCCCGTGAAGTGAATAATCGCACCTACACTATTCCTATCTCATTAGTATCTCACTCATTCAATAAAGTGGGGAATTAAATTAATAGACTTCTCCTTTTAGTGGCGACTCATCCTTCCCGAACGCAGCATACAACTCCCCGCTGTACTGCGCTCTCCAAGTGTGCTTGTTTCATCTTTCCCTGGAATTAGCTTGTCTTGCTGGGGGCAATGACTCCGCCAAAAATATACCTCATTTGAATGAGGGAAGGGGAAAGAAGGCGCCAGGAAACCCTCCTGGCTTAACTCCGTACACTCTAGGATCTTTCTTTGAGCCTGTTTCCCCCATTTTTTGGGGAGGACCGAGTCGTCTCGGTCGGTACATAGAATTGGAAGCTATCTGGAATAGCCAATTAGTGGACTAGAGCAAATACCGGGGATTTACCTATCTTTTTCTTTTCCCTCCGGCATTTTTTCCATGTCTGGGTCCAGTATTCCCGCCTTTCCGGATAAAAACTCAAATTTATGGGACTTAGAACCTTACCTGCACGTGAAAGTTCCGTCGATTGCTGCTTCTATGGACCTCCAAGAGAAGCAGGAAAGGCTCGTATAGTTTGATCCCTCCGTTACCCTAGAAAAATAAAGTGATCCCGTAGTTCCTGGTTTGTGAATATGCGTCATCGGGTGCTCCGTCTTTCACATCTGGCTCGATGGTCATAAGTTTGTGCTCGAGAGATAGCCATCTATACACTGATAAGGAATGTATAGATTCCCGAGAGAGGAGGATCTGCTAGCGGGGAGCGGTCCTCCCTGGATCGCCCGAATCCCACCAGTGATTCGGAGGTTGAATCTCCATCAGATCTCACCTGAGTCGCCTCATCTACCTCTTCCTGAGGAGGAGCCTGGGTCTCGTCTCAGAAACAGGCTAACCGAAAATTGGAAGAGTACGCCATGCTAACGTCCCTTGGGTGATATACATCTTCGGGTCAGGCGTCGATGGGCACATTAGACTACTCGTGTATGTAGATAGAAGTTTTCACAGTCCAGGCGCAACGGCGCAATTATCAGGGGCGCGCTCTACCGCTGAGCTAATAGCCCATTATGCAGGCCTCCCTGTTACCCGGGGAGAGTTATCCGGGGAGGGGGGGGCCTGCATGCAACGAAACGGGGGAACCCAACCCCCTATTTCATTCTCGCATCTTATCGAGGGCTGAACGAAGTAAAATCACGAGATTGCTCTCAGCTTGTTCCGACCTGGGAAAATTAGCTCACGGGCTTAGTCCTGCTTCACCGCCCCGCCAGAATAGAACTTCATCCGTTGGATGAATGGACTTTCCCGCCT